TTACTTGTCACAAAAATATGTATTTTTTAAATTATCACAAACCCAAGTTATTAACTTCAATAAGTTAAGATGTATTCTTCGATCTAATGGACCGTCTTTTTTTCTTAACAATGAAATAAAGGACTTTTTTGGAAGACAAGGAATATTTGATTCCGAAATAAGACATAAGAAACTTCCAAATTATGGAATGAATCCATGGAAAAACTGGTTAAGAGGTCATTATCAATACGATTTATCTCAGATTACATGGTCTATATTAGTCCCACAAAAATGGCGAAATGGGATAAAAAAATCCTATAGGTCTCAAAATAAGGATTTAAATAAACGGTATTCCTATGAAAAAGACCCACTATTTGATTACAAAAAAAAAAAAAATTGGAAAGTATATTTATTACCAAATAAAGAGGAGAATTTGCAAAAAAACTATAGATATGATCTTTTATCATGTAAATATATTCATTCGGAAACTAAGAAGAAGTCCTATATTTATAGATCATCATTAGAAACAAATAAGAAGCAAGAAAATTCCACCAGAAATAAAGAAAAATTCAAGAATATTCCTATCAAGAATTATCTAGGAAAAAATGATATTATATATATGGAAAAAAATCCAGATAGAAAATATTTGAGTTGTAAATTTAATACAAATATTCAGGTTGAACCTAATCCTAATAAGCACCAAATAAGGGATAAAATTCATAATAATGGTCTTTTTTATCTTCCGATTGATTTAAATTCCGAAATCAATTACAAAAAGGTCTTTTTTGATTGGATGGGAATGTCTTTTGATTGGATGGGAATGAATGAAAAATTCTTAATGGTAAATTGCTCAAATCCTAAAGTTTTTTTCTTTCCAGAGTTTCTGATACTTTATCATAAATATAAAGAGAAACCTTGGTTTATCCCAAGCAACTTACTTCTTTTTAATTTGAATATAAATCCAAATTTTAGTGAAAATCAAAATATCAAGGAAAAGCAAGAGGAGGATGAGGATTTTTTTGGAAAACAAGAGGAGGATGAGGATTTTTTATTTAGCCCATCAAATTCAAAACAATATTTTGAATTAAAGAATCAAAACAATATTGAAGAATATTTTTTAGAATCGATCGAAAAACTAAAAATATTCCTTAAAAGAGATTTTCCTTTGCAATTAAGATGGACTGGACGTTTGAATCAATTGAATCAAAAAATGATGAATAATATCCAGATATATGGTCTCCTGGTTAGCCTCATAAATGTAAGAAAAATTACTATATCCTATATTCAAAGGAAAGAAATGAATCTGGATATAATGAGGAGACGTTTAAATCTTACACAATTAATGAAAATGGGAATATTAATTATGGAACCCGCCCGTCTATCTGTAAAAAATGACGGACAGTTTTTTATGTATCAAATCATAGGTATTTCATTGGTTCATAAAAGTAAGCACCAAAGTAATCAAAGATACCGAAACCCAAAAAGTGTTGCTAAGAATAATTTTGATGAATCCGTTTCAAGACATAAAAGAAAAACTCTAAATAGAGACAAAATTAATTATGATTTGCTTGTTCCTGAAAAAATTTTATCGTCTAGACGTCGTAGAGAATTGAGAATTCTAATTTCTTTCAATTTGAATTTAAACAATCAGAATGGTGTGCATAGAAATCAATTATTTTGCAAGGAGAACAAGATAAAAAACTGGAGTCAATTTTTGGATGAAAGTCAAAATTTTGACAGAAAAAAAAATGAATTAATTAAATTAAAGTTCTTTTTTTGGCCTAATTATCGATTAGAGGATTTAGCTTGTATGAATCGCTATTGGTTTGATACCAATAATGGGAGCCGTTTGAGTATGTTAAGGATATATATGTATCCCTGATTTAAAATTTTGAGTTTCCTATATATTCTGTTGTTCTATGGATCATATTTTTCATTTTTTCTTTTGTCCGTGATCTGTAAATATCCATGTTATATGCAAGCAACCCGATGCACATCTGCGCTGTCTTACATCCCAGTCTAGGATACTGTAATAATAAGGAAATGGCGTATCCATTAAAGCTATAAATAAATCAATAGAATCTTCGTACTAAACTATTTGATATCGTCTTTTTGTATCACTATCCAAAAGAACTCCAAAATCGGGTTGATTAATGTTAATTGATAAAATCAGAGGAATCTATAAAGAAATTATGATTATTGTGTATACTACATTAAAATTTATGACATTATTATTACTGATCAATAAAATAAATATCTGTAAAAAGGGGAGTGTGAAATTATTTTATGGTAAAAAATTCATTTATTTCAATTATTTTGCAAGAACAAGAAGAAAACAAAGAAAACAGAGGATCCGTTGAATTTCAAGTAGTAAGTTTCACCAATAAGATACGGAGACTTACTTCACATTTGGAATTGCACAAAAAAGACTATTTATCTCAGAGAGGTCTGCGAAAAATTTTGGGAAAACGTCAACGGTTACTGGCTTATTTGTCAAAAAAAAATGGAGCGCGTTATAAAGAATTAATAGGGCAGTTGGGTATTCGAGAGAGAAAAACTCGTTAATTTGAAGAGTTAGTTTTATTTATTTCCTTAAAGTTTGATGAACTTCTTTTCGCTTTCAGCAATTCATGGAAGAAAGAATCAGGAAAAACCTATGACTGTACCAGCTACAAGAAAAGACCTCATGATAGTAAATATGGGGCCTCACCACCCCTCAATGCATGGTGTTCTTCGACTCATTGTTACTCTAGATGGTGAAGATGTTATTGACTGTGAACCAATATTGGGTTATTTACACAGAGGTATGGAAAAAATTGCGGAAAATAGAACAATTATACAATATTTGCCTTATGTAACACGTTGGGATTATTTAGCTACTATGTTTACAGAAGCAATAACAGTAAATGCGCCAGAGCAATTAGGCAATATTCAAGTCCCTAAAAGGGCTAGTTATATCAGAGTCATTATGTTGGAGTTAAGTCGTATAGCTTCGCATTTGTTATGGCTTGGCCCTTTTATGGCAGATATTGGGGCCCAGACTCCTTTCTTCTATATTTTTCGAGAAAGAGAATTGATATATGACTTATTCGAAGCTGCCACCGGTATGCGAATGATGCACAATTTTTTTCGTATTGGCGGAGTCGCTGCTGATTTACCTCATGGATGGATAGATAAATGTTTAGATTTTTGCGATTACTTTTTAACCGGAATTGCTGAATATCAAAAGCTTATTACACGGAATCCCATTTTTTTAGAGCGAGTTGAAGGAGTAGGCATTATTGGTGGAGAGGAAGCAATAAATTGGGGTTTGTCGGGACCCATGCTACGAGCTTCCGGAATACAATGGGATCTTCGTAAAGTTGATCATTATGAGTGTTACGACGAATTTGATTGGGAAGTCCAATGGCAAAAAGAGGGAGATTCATTAGCTCGTTATTTAGTACGAATCAGTGAAATGACAGAATCCATAAAAATTATTCAACAGGCCCTAGAAGGAATTCCGGGAGGGCCCTATGAAAATTTAGAAATCCGCCGCTTTGCTAGAGTAAAAGATACTGTATGGAATGAGTTTGACTATCGATTCATTAGTAAAAAACCCTCTCCTACTTTTGAATTGTCGAAGCAAGAACTTTATGCGAGAGTCGAAGCACCAAAGGGAGAATTGGGAATTTTTCTGATAGGAGATAAGGGTGTTTTTCCTTGGCGATATAAAATTCGTCCACCGGGGTTTATTAATTTGCAAATTCTTCCTCAGTTAGTTAAAAGAATGAAATTGGCTGATATTATGACGATACTAGGTAGTATAGATATCATTATGGGAGAAGTTGATCGTTAAAATGATAATTGATATAACAGAAGTACAAGCTATCAATTCTTTTTCTAGATTGGAATCCTTAAAAGAGGTCTATGGGATCATATGGATGCTTATCCCTATTTTTACTCCTGTATTAGGAATCACAATAGGTGTACTAGTTATTGTTTGGTTAGAAAGAGAAATATCCGCGGGTATACAACAACGTATTGGTCCTGAATACGCAGGACCTTTAGGAATTCTTCAAGCTCTAGCAGATGGTACCAAATTACTTTTCAAAGAGAATCTTCTTCCATCTAGAGGAGACACTCGTTTATTTAGTATTGGACCATCTATAGCAGTCATATCCATTTTATTAAGTTATTTAGTAATTCCTTTTGGTTATCATCTTGTTCTAGCCGATCTCAGTATCGGTGTTTTTTTATGGATTGCTATTTCAAGTATTGCTCCTGTCGGCCTTCTTATGTCAGGATATGGGTCAAATAATAAATATTCTTTTTTAGGTGGTCTACGAGCTGCTGCTCAATCAATTAGTTATGAAATACCATTAACTCTATGTGTGTTATCAATATCTCTACGTGTGATTCGTTAAGACATAAATTTTCCCCTACTTCTTTTCTTTCTAGGAAGGAAGTGTCATGAGTTGAATATATATTTTAGTTTTTTATTCATTATTATTAAGGGGTTGATGAAGGAAACCTGATAGTTATATGAGTGAAAGAAACGGCTTAGAAATTTGCAGTAAAAGATTGAATCTCATTTCCTATGTACAAGAGTTAATAAAAGTAAACATCAGTATTAGAGACTGTTTACCCCAAGATTGATTGATTAATCATCATCACTTGAAGCGGGTTCAAAAGATCAACTTTATTGGGTTTTTACTATCTATTACCTTTACCATATGTATTACCCGAAAGTAGATTGATAAAAATGAGTGGATAGCTAGAAACACTAAGGTACACAAAGGATTCGTAATAGAGATTATGTAAGTGTATGTGTATAAAAAGAATTCTAATTGGGGCTTTAAATTGGTAGAAATGATCAAGGAGTACTTCCCACGGTTCCGATCCAGAGTATACTTCTATCCACCGATTAACTAAATAACTATCAAGAACGAAGTAATCCTTTAACTTTGTTTAAGGTCCCCTTTTTTTTGAGAAAGGAGAATAGGAACGAAAAAAAAAGTCGAAAGACTGAATGGAATTGC